GTAATTGGGATATGTTTTGTTAAACCCCCCATATAAACCATATTCTGACTTTTATTTGGAGAATATCCAACAAGAGTTTCCATTGAATGAATAACGGATCCGGATCCTAAAAATAATAATGCTTTCGAATAAGCATGAGTAATCAAATGAAATAAAGCACTTCGATACGACCCCATACCTAGAGCTAACATCATATAACCCAATTGAGACATTGTGGAATAGGCTAAACCTCTCTTAATGTCTTTTTGAGCAAGGGCAAAAGTAGCCCCGAATAATATTGTTATTACTCCTACCAAAGAGATGAAATTCATTATGTGAGGGATGACTATGAAAAGAGGAATAAGCCGAGCTACAAGAAAAATGCCCGCAGCTACCATAGTAGCAGCATGTATAAGAGCCGAAATAGGAGTAGGCCCCTCCATGGCATCCGGTAACCATACATGAAGGGGAAATTGTGCAGATTTAGCAACCGCACCGGAAAATAATAGAACGGCACAGAAAGTAACAAATAAAAAATTTACTTCATTATGATTATTAGAAATCAAGTTATTGAATATTTTGAATAAATCTCGAAATTCGAAACTCCCTGTTATCCAATAAAAACCTAAAATTCCTAATAATAAACCAAAATCCCCAACACGATTAGTTACAAATGCCTTTTGGCAAGCATTTGCAGCAACAGGCCGTGTGAACCAAAACCCTATTAATAGATATGAACACATTCCTACCAATTCCCAAAAAATATAAATTTGTATCAAATTAGAACTAGTAACTAATCCTAACATAGAAGTACTGAAAAAACTCATATAAGCAAAAAATCTCAAATATCCTTGATCATACGACATATAATTATCACTATAGATAAGAACCATAATTCCAATAGTAGTGATTAATATTGACATAATAGAAGTAAGCGGGTCGATCAAGTAACCGAATTCTAAAGAAAAATCATTATTAATGATCCAAGACCATACATATTGATAGATAGAACTGCCATTTATTTGCTGAATAAACAGATTGATCGAAAAAATCATGACTATACTTAACAAAAAAACACTTTGAAAAGCCCACATACGGCGAAGACTTTTTGTTGCCGACGGAAAAAGAAGAAGTCCCGCTCCTATTAACATAGGAACTGGAAGTGGAAGGAAAGGTATTATCCACGAATATTGATATGTCTGTTCCATAAAAAAGTTTTTTATTCTTAATTGATTGTTTCCGATTTACTGGATCCTACCCCCTTTCAATTTCAAAACAAAAGGGGTCAATAAAAAAATAAAGAGATGTACTAACTTAAAGATATTTTTCGAATTTTATATATTATCTGGGTCTTTCCAAATTAAATATTAAAATAAAGAAGTTACAATTGGGCAAATGATATGACCTACTTGCTCATAAAAAGCGAATTTAGTTATTAACTAAGATTTTTCTTAAAATAACGAAAATACAAAATTTCATTATTATTAAATCACTTTATATTCATAAAGTAATGATAAAAAATTACACTAAAAAGAAATCTGATATGAATCGATATGAATCATAGGATTAACAAAGGTACAATTTTTGTACAAATCTCGCTTTTTAGTCAGTTTGTTCCAAATCATTAACTAGTTTCAGTATGAAACTGATTGATTAGTTTACGTTTCAATAAAAAAACATTTATAGGAAACACTATAATATCTAACATTTTATATTTTCTATAAGATTTATTTTTATATTTATAAAAAGGGGGTAATTATCAAAAGGGGGTAAAATAAAATCAAATTTAATAAAAAAATAACGAAGATTTTTTTTAACAAAACGTGTATCTTTTAACAGATTCATTTATTTAATTACTAGTTTGATTCGAATTTTAAAATGGAATTTCGAAGTATTCTTTACTCAAGTTTGACCAATTAATAGAAAAATTTAAAGTTTTCATTAGGCTTTTCATTAGGCAATGGGTTCTTAAAGGGTTCTTAAATCCTTCGGTCTATTTTATGTAGAAAAAAAATTTAATTATATTTTTATAGTAAGATTTTGTATGATTTTCGCATATTTTTTATCTATATATATATATGTTTTTTTGTTTTCTCTAGGTAATATATATTATATTATCTAATTATTCTCTATAAAATAATAAAATAACTAGATAATGAATATATTCGTTTTGACCAATAGATGTCTTTCACATCCAACTATAACAACGAGTAACCTCTTAATTTTTAAATGGCAGTTCCAAAAAAACGTACTTCTATATCAAAAAAGCGTATTCGTAAAAATATTTGGAAAGGGAAGGGATATTGGGCAGCCTTAAAAGCGTTGTCATTAGGTAAATCTCTTTCTACCGGAAACTCAAAAAGTTTTTTTGTGCGACAAAAAAAGTCATAAAATAAAACATTGGAATAATCCGAATATAAAAATAGGCCCATTTCATTCTTAATAGGAAATCAACAAACCTATTGTTTGTTGCTAATCAATATGAACTATAACTCGCTTCGCTATTAGGATATGTATAATA